AAATTAAAAAGTTACACTAGTGTAATAGACGTATTTTAAATTAAGAATTTGCCACTTGAGGTTCAGTCCTGTTTCCGGGGGTTTACAGGAGTGTTAAGGATCTCAGGGGTTTAGGGGGGTAGGGGGGTTTAAGCGACGAGAACCCCGGGGTATCTTATAAGGAGATGTTTGTAGTAACTATAGTTATTATGTCCTTGAAGTCAGTTATGAAACTAAAGAGGAAAAAGTATCTCTTAAACATACAATCCTTATTACTTTTATCCAAGACGTGTTAGTACCACCTTCATTTTCAAGCTTGCTTACACTTTGAAATGTCTTATGAAAAGAAGAAAAAAGATTAAACCCTCCCACCCTCTGGAATGAATGCTCGGCTTGTTGAGTAACAAATTTAATGATTAACAGCATTAACTTATGCAAGTGCCAATAAAGTTATGTGGAATAAATCAGTTATGTCCTGAAATAGGAACCAAATGCCAGAAATATTTCACTACATGAAACCCCCACAATTAACTGTCCTTGATTATCAATGATAACATACACAACTTACAACAATTGTTAAGTTCTTACTGCGCATCCTACTATCGAAAGCATACTTATTTTATGTTAAATTCAAAATCACTATTCCCTAAAGACTGTAATGTATTATAATACATAATTAATGTATTATAATACATAATTAATGTATTATAATACATAATTAATGTATTATAATACATAATTAATGTATTATAATACATAATTAATGTATTATAATACATTAATTAATGTATTATAATACATTAATTATGTATTATAATATTACAGCCAAAGAGTAGTTTAGTTTAGAATTTTAGCTTTGGGAGCTAAAGGTGGGAGTTAAAATCTCCTCTCTTTGAAGTACCAGGGAGGATTTCAACCTCCGACATCCGGCTTACAAGACCGGCGTTCTAGGCTTTTGAACTACTGGTACACCGCCATTCGAGGACTTTGTTTTCTGCCCATCCCGCTGCGGGTATTAAAAATAAGAAGAGCGAGAAATATAGGACGGATGCGATTTGGCCAATAATGATGAATGGGTGTTCTACAGGCATGCCTCCAATTCAGGTGAGAATGACCACGTCGGCGATTAAGGTTCAGAATAAGAATTGGCTAAGAGGGCGAAAGGTTAGGGCTCGTTGCTTGGAGGTGTGAAGGATTGGGACTAATATTAAAACTAGGATTGAGGCTAGTAGTGCTAAGACCCCTCCTAGTTTGTTCGGAATTGATCGAAGGATGGCGTAGGCAAAGAGGAAATATCATTCGGGCTTAATGTGGGGAGGGGTGACGAGGGGATTAGCAGGGGTGAAGTTGTCTGGGTCTCCTAGCAGGTTGGGTGTGAATAGTGCTAGGGAAGTAAGTGCAAGGAGTAAGGCTACAAAGCCTAGTAGGTCTTTGTAAGAAAAGTATGGGTGGAAGGAGATTTTGTCTGCATCGGAGTTAAGCCCAATGGGGTTGTTTGAGCCTGTCTCGTGGAGGAATAGAAGGTGAAGTACAGTGGCGGCTGCGATGACAAAGGGGAATAAGAAGTGGAATGCGAAGAAACGGGTGAGAGTGGCGTTGTCTACGGAGAAACCTCCTCAGATTCATTGGACTAGGGTGTTACCAACATAGGGGACGGCGGATAAGAGGTTAGTAATAACGGTGGCCCCTCAGAAGGATATTTGTCCTCAGGGAAGAACATAGCCAACGAAGGCTGTTATTATTACTAGGAGAAGGAGGACAACTCCAATGTTTCAGGTTTCTTTGTAGAGGTAGGAGCCGTAGTAAAGTCCTCGTCCAATATGAGCGTAAATACAAATGAAGAAGAAAGAGGCTCCATTGGCATGTATGTTGCGGATGAGTCAGCCGTAGTTTACATCTCGGCAGATGTGGGCGACAGACGAGAAGGCTGTGGCGATGTCTGATGTGTAGTGTATGGCTAGAAATAGGCCTGTGAAAATTTGAGCAGCAAGGCAGAGTCCAAGCAGCGAGCCAAAATTTCATCAGACTGAAATATTGGAAGGAGCTGGAAGGTCAACTAGTGCATCGTTTGCGATTTTTAGGAGAGGGTGTGTTTTGCGTAGGCTAGCCATTAACAGGGTTTTTGTAGTTGAAAAAACAACGATGGTTTTTCAAGCCATTAGTCCTGGTTAAAGCCCAGGCAAAAACTATGTGTTTTGCTGTTGTTTGTTTTTTAATTTGTTGAATCGTGGGAGCGATTGCGGTTGCTTCTAATCCTTCCCCCTTTTTTGGCGCACTTGGGTTAGTGATGGTGGCAGGGGTTGGGTGTGGAATTCTTGTGGAATACGGAAGTCCTTTTTTGGCTCTGATTCTATTTTTAATTTATTTGGGCGGTATGCTGGTTGTATTTGCATATTCTGCAGCATTAGCTGCGGAGCCTTATCCTGAGTCTTGGTTGAACCCAGCGGTTGTAGTCTACATGTGTTGTTATACAGTTGTAGTAATGGTGGGGGCTAGTATGTTTTGGCATGAGTGGACCGGGGTTCTCTCGGGATCAGCAGATGAATGAGGGCCTTTTGGTATTTTTCGTGCTGATAACGGAGGGGTAGCGGTAATGTATTCGGAAGGGGGGTGGATGTTAGTTGTGGGGGCGGGTGTTCTTCTTTTAACCTTGTTTGTAGTGTTGGAGTTGACTCGTGGGTTAAGTCGAGGCACTCTTCGTGCTGTCTAGATAAAGAAGATTAGTGTTGTAAATATAAGGGTAATGAGGAAGAAAATAAGGTAGGTTTTTACTAGGCCTCGTTGGGTGTTGCTTGTAGAGGTAATAAGGGGGGTGTTGAACTTGGCTGCGGCTTTGGGGCCTGATTTTTCTAGTCAGGTTTGGTCTACTATTTGGCTGGCAATGGATTGGCCTATTCCTAGGCTTATTGCAGGGGGGAATCGATGCATAATTATTGGGAAAAAGCCAAGTATGTTAGAGAAGCGGAGGGTGGGGAGGTAGGGGGCAGGTTTAAACTGTTTACTTGTTAAGGATGCGAGTTCTAGGGCGATTAATAAGCCTAAGATAGTTACAGTCAAAGCGGTTAGTTTAAGCATAGGGGGTATTGATATTACTGGTGTTTTTAGTGGGAGTAGGTTGGAAGTGATTAGGAGGCCAGCTACAATGCTTCCTCAGGCTAATCGTTTGATGGGGTTGATAACTGCGGGGTTGTTTTCGTTGATGGGGGAAAGTGCATTGAACCGGGGGCGTCCTATTGAGACGAAAAAAATGATGCGTAAGCTATAGATAGCTGTGAAGGAGGTGGCTAGGAGAGTCAAGGTAAGGGCCCAGGCGTTTAGGTGTGAGGTGTTGAGGGCTTCAATAATGGCATCTTTAGAGAAGAAGCCTGCCAGGAAAGGAGTGCCTGTGAGGGCTAGGCTTCCAATGGTAAGACAAGAAGATGTAAGGGGGGTAAGGCGGTGTATGCCGCCTATTTTTCGGATATCTTGCTCGTCGTTAAGGCTATGGATAATGGAGCCGGAACATAAGAAGAGTATTGCTTTAAAGAAAGCGTGGGTGCAGATATGAAGAAATGCCAGTTGGGGTTGGTTTAATCCAATTGTTACTATTATTAGGCCTAGTTGACTTGATGTTGAGAATGCAACAATTTTTTTAATGTCGTTTTGGGTTAAAGCGCATGTGGCTGTGAATAATGTGGTTAGGGCTCCGAGGCATAGGCAGGTGGTGAGGGCGGTGGGGTTGTTTTCTAATAGAGGGCTCATGCGTACTAGGAGGAAGATACCTGCTACTACCATAGTGCTGGAGTGGAGTAGGGCAGATACTGGTGTAGGTCCTTCTATAGCAGAGGGAAGTCAGGGATGTAGTCCGAATTGGGCGGATTTGCCTGTAGCGGCTACAATTAAGCCGAGTAGTGGGTAGGTGAGGTCAAAGTCTTTAGCGGTGGTAAAGATTTGTTGTAGTTCTCATGAGTTAAGGTGAGACACCATTCATGCTATTGCAAGAATTAGACCAACATCTCCCACTCGGTTATAGATGACTGCTTGTAGGGCAGCGGTGTTAGCATCTGCTCGGCCGTGTCATCAGCCGATGAGAAGGAAGGATATGATTCCTACGCCCTCTCATCCGATGAAGAGTTGAAATAGGTTGTTCGCTGTAACTAGAATAATTATTGCGATTAGGAAGATTAGGAGATACTTGAAGAACCGATTTATGTTAGGATCGGCGTGTATGTATCAGGATGCAAACTCTAGGATTGATCATGTGACGTATAGGGCGACAGGTGTAAATATAATGGAGTAGTGGTCGAATTTCAAGCTGATGTTGATATCAAAAGTTGATGTAGATATCCAACTTCATGAGGTAATAACGGTTTCTGCTCCTTGACTGAGGAATAAGAAGAGGGGGAGGAGGCTGACAAGAAAGGCTAGTTTTACTGCTGTTTTTACATGTGTGAGAGCCCAGTTTTCTTTTTGGGGGAGGGGGCTGAGGGCTGTTAGGACAGGAAAAATAAGTAAGGAGAAAATGATGAGCAGGCTTGAGGTTATTATAACGGAAGAGGTGTACATAGCTACTACTTGGAGTTGCACCAAGAGTTTTTGGTTCCTAAGACCAACGGATGAACTATTATCCTTTAGGAGCGGTATTTTGGGGACAGCCCCGGAGTTCAACCGAGGAAAATGAAGCTTAGCAGGATTCATCTGTTAAGCGAACCTTCCTCGGTGGATAAGGGGGTTTTAACCCCTGTTTTTAGAATCACAATCTAATGTTTTTATTAAAACTATATCTACAGCCGGCTCAACCTCAAATTAGCTCGGGCTTAAGAATGAGGAGAAGCAGTGGTAAGAGGTGAAGGGTTATAAGTAGATGTTCTCGTGAGTGGGAGGGGTCAAGGCCAATAATGTGTGAGGGGAGGGGGCCTCGTTGGGTTATCAAAATATAGTAGAGGGAATAGCTTGCGGTGATAAGGGTGCCACCCCCGGTTAAAATAATTGTTCATCAGGATCAGTTAAATAGGGAGGTGATGATTATTAATTCACCTATGAGGTTAGGAAGTGGAGGGAGTGCAAGGTTGGCAAGGCTGGCAATGAATCATCAGGCTGTTATAAGGGGAAGAATGATTTGTAGGCCGCGGGCTAGGAGTATGGTTCGGCTGTGTGTTCGTTCGTAGTTTGTGTTGGCTAGACAGAATAGGGCAGAAGAGGTTAATCCGTGGGCGATTATGAGGATTAGAGCCCCTGTAAATCCTCAGGGGGTTTGAATTAGGATCCCTCCTACTACGAGGCCCATATGGCTTACTGAGGAGTAAGCAATTAGGGACTTCAGGTCGGTTTGGCGAAGACAGATCGAGCCTGTTATGATAACCCCCCATAATGCGAAGATGAGGAAAGGGTAGCTTAGGTCTTTGGTAAGGGGGTCTAGTATAACGATTATTCGTATCATTCCGTAGCCCCCTAGTTTTAAGAGTACTGCGGCAAGTACTATTGAGCCTGCAACGGGGGCTTCAACATGTGCTTTGGGGAGTCAGAGGTGGACGCCATACAGTGGTATTTTAACGAGGAATGCTAGTAGGCAGCCGGCTCATCATAGTTTGTCGGTGTAGGATGATAGGTGAAGGGGGCAAGAGAATGGTAGGGTAAACAGAGAGAGTGTCCCGGTGTAATTTTGTAGGAGTAGGAGAGCAACGAGTAGGGGGAGGGAGCCTGCTAGGGTGTAGAATAAGAAGTAAACCCCTGCGTTAAGGCGTTCTGTCTGGTTACCTCACCGGGTAATGAGAATTAGGGTTGGGATAAGAGTTGCTTCAAATATAACGTAAAACATAATTACTTCGGTTGCCCCGAAGGCTAAAATAAGGAAGATTTGGAGGGATGTTAGTAGTGAAATGTATATGCGCTGGCGGTTAATTGGTTCTGTTGCTGTGTGGTTCTGGCTTGCTAGAATTATTAGGGGAAGGAGTCAGCATGTGAGGACCAGTAGAGGTGTAGATAAGGGGTCTGTAGCTATAATAAGGTTTAGGGTGGTTCAGCCTGTGTCTATTGCATGTTTTAGTCATGAAAGGCTGATTAGTGCGATTAGTATGCTATGGGTAAGGGTTGTAGGTCAAAGTCATTTGGCTGGGGTTAATCAGGCAGTTGGGATGAGTATTAGGGTAGGGATGAGGACTTTTAGCATTGTAGAAGGTTAAGGCTTTGAAGATGGTCGGTTCCATGAGTGCGGGCTGTTGCTACCAGCAGGGCGAGTCCTGCGCTTGCTTCACAGGCTGAAAAAGCTAGTAGTAGTATGGGGGCTGCGCAGAGGCTTGTGGCATTTAATTGAACAGTTCAGAGGGAGAGGGCTATAAATAGGGAGAGTATTATTCCTTCTAAACATAGGAGGGCAGAGAGGAGATGGGTTCGGTGAAATGCTAGGCCTGTTAGGCCTAAAATAAAAGCGGATGAAAAAGCAAAGTGCACAGGGGTCATTTGGTGATTATGGGGTCTAACCATAAGTGCTTGAGCCGAAATCAAGTGTTTTTGTTAAACTAATCACTTATTCGGCTCAGTCCAGTCCCCCTTGAAGTCACTCATAAATAAGGCCGAGGGTAAGGAGGGCAAGGACGATGGAGGCCCATAGAAAGGTAAGTGCGGGGGATGTCAGTTGATCACCTCAGGGGAGTGGTAATAAAGGGGCGATTTCTAGATCAAATAGGAGGAACAAGATAGCGACGAGGAAGAATCGTAGGGAGAATGGAAGCCGGGCTGTTCCTAGGGGGTCAAAGCCGCATTCGTATGGGGAGAGTTTTTCATGGTCTGGGCTTATAGAGGGGAGTCAAAAGGATAGGATGGCTAGGGCAATTGATAAAGTAAGAGCAATAGTGATAACAGTTGAGACTAAGTTCATTATCTTTCCTTGGGTTTTAACCAAGACCGGGTGATTGGAAGTCACTTATACTTATTTGATACTAGAAAGATTAGGAGCCTCATCAGTAGATGGAGATATATAAGAAAAGTCAGACAACGTCTACAAAGTGTCAGTATCAAGCAGCTGCCTCGAATCCGAAGTGGTGTTCGGATGTAAAGTGATATTGGATTTGTCGAAGTAAACATACAGCTAAGAAAGTTGAGCCAACAATAACGTGTAGGCCGTGGAAGCCAGTAGCTACGAAGAAGGTTGAGCCGTAGACGCCATCTGCAATTGTGAAAGGGGCTTCGTAATACTCTATGGCTTGTAGGAATGTAAAGTAGAAGCCCAGAAGGATGGTTAGTGTGAGTGATTGGATGGCTTGTTTTCGTTCTCGTTCCATGATGCTATGGTGAGCTCAGGTTACAGTTACCCCTGATGCGAGGAGAACAGCTGTGTTGAGTAGGGGGACTTCGAAGGGGTCCAGGGTAGAAATGCCTGTGGGGGGTCAGCAGCCTCCTAATTCAGGGGTGGGGGCAAGGCTTGAGTGATAGAAGGCCCAGAAGAAGCCTAGAAAGAAGAAAACTTCTGATGTAATAAAAAGAATTATTCCGTATCGAAGCCCTTTTTGTACAGGGGGTGTGTGGTGACCTTGAAATGTGCCTTCTCGAACGATGTCTCGTCATCATTGGTATATTGTTAGAAGGAGCAAAATTGTGCCTAAAACAAGGAGTGTTGTGGAATGGAAGTGGAATCAAATTGCAAGTCCTGATGTTATTAGTAGGGCGGCGATTGCGCCTGTCAGGGGCCAGGGGCTTGGGTCAACTATGTGGTATGCATGTGCTTGATGTGCCATTAAATATTTTCTTGTAAGTAAAGTGTCAGTAGTAGAACAAACACATAGGCTTGAATTATTGCTACGGCAACTTCTAGTAGTGTTAAGAGAACCAGGACTGTTGCTGTAAGAATAGCTACGGTTGGCATAAGTGGTAGGAGCACAAATGCAGCTGTGGAGATTAATTGAATAAGTAAGTGGCCAGCTGTTAGGTTGGCGGTCAGTCGAACGCCTAAGGCTAAGGGGCGGATGAACAGGCTAATTGTTTCGATGATAATGAGTATAGGGATTAGGAGGTTGGGGGTGCCTTCTGGTAAAAGATGTCCTAGCGCATGGTTTGGTTGGTTTCGTATTCCAATGATGACAGTAGCCAGTCAGAGGGGAACTGCAAACCCTAAATTAAGGGACAGTTGGGCAGTGGGGGTGAAAGTGTAGGGCAGGAGCCCGAGCATGTTGAGCGAGATTAAGAAAAGTATTAGGGAGGCTAGGAGGGTGGCTCATTTATGGCCGCTTACATTCAAGGGCAGGAGGAGCTGGTGGATAAAGCGATTGATGAACGCGCTTTGTAGCGTGAGTAGTCGGTTGTTTAATCACCGGGTTGTGACTGTGGGGTATAGAATAGAGGGAAAGGTTAGTGCTAGTGCAATTAAAGGGATCCCTAGGTATGTTGTGCTTATAAACTGGTCAAAAAAACTTACACTCAGGGTCAGTTTCAAGAGGTTTTCTCTAGTTTTTGAGGTTTAAGGGAGGCAGGTTCGTAAGGGAAAGTGTGGGTTGTTACTTTTTTGGGGAAGAAGATTAAGAAGACTGCTCAGGCAAAGAGTAGTGTACCGAATCAGGGTAGTGGGAGGAGTTGGGGCATGTCGCTGAGGGTGGGCGGTAGTCACCGATCTCTAGCTTAAAAGGCTAGTGCTATTCCTTGCTTAGCTTCTTAGCGAGGCGTCTTGAAGTATAAATGAGGATCAGTTTTCAAAGTGTTCTAAGGGAACAACTTCTACTACGATTGGTATAAAACTATGGTTTGCACCGCAAATTTCTGAGCATTGTCCGTAGAATACCCCTGGTCGAGATGTAACGAAGGCTGTTTGGTTGAGACGACCTGGGACGGCGTCTATTTTAACACCCAGGGCTGGGACTGCTCATGAGTGAAGCACGTCTTCGGCAGAGACTAGTACTCGAATTGGGGAGTCTAGGGGAACGACCATTCGGTGGTCGGCTTCTAGTAGGCGGAATTGGCCGGGGGTTAGGTCTTGTGTAGGAATTATATATGAGTCAAACCCAAGGTCTTCATAGTCGGTATATTCGTAGCTTCAGTACCATTGGTGGCCCATGGCTTTGATTGTGATATGGGGATCGTTAATTTCATCTATTAGGTAGAGGATGCGAAGGGAGGGAAGTGCAATTAGGATAAGTACCACTGCTGGAAGAATCGTTCAGATAATTTCAATTTCTTGGGAGTCTAGGATATACTTATTGGTTAGTTTGGTGGAAACTATAGCGACAATAATGTAAAGAACTAATGTGCTAATAAGAAAGACGATTATTAAAGCGTGATCGTGGAAGTGTAGGAGTTCTTCTATCACTGGTGAAGCTGCATCTTGTAAACCTAGTTGTGCGGGATGTGCCATTAGTGGTTTAAGACACGTGGGAGTTAAACCCACGAATACGCCTTGACAAGGCGGTGTAATAATCGGCTTTACTAGTGTCTTATAAAGAAAGTGACAGAACGGTTATGTGGTTGGCTTGAAACCAACATACGGGGGTTCAACTCCTCCCTTTCTCGTTTAGTATGGTCGAATTTGAACGAATGCGGGCTCCTCGAATGTGTGGTATGGGGGAGGGCAGCCGTGGAGTCATTCTACGTTGGTCATGGTCAGTTCTACTGCAAGGACCTCACGTTTAGAAGCAAATGCTTCTCAGATGATGAAGAGGAACATAATTACGGCTACGAGTGAAATTATAGAACCAATGGAAGAGATAGTGTTTCACAAGGTATAGGCGTCTGGGTAGTCTGAGTATCGACGAGGTATCCCGGCTAATCCTAGGAAGTGTTGGGGGAAGAAGGTGAGGTTTACGCCCACAAACATAATGCCGAAGTGGATTTTTGTTCAGGTGCTGTGAAGGGTGTAGCCTGTGAATAGTGGGAATCAGTGTACGAAGGCAGCTACAATGGCAAACACAGCTCCTATTGAGAGTACATAATGGAAGTGGGCAACAACATAGTATGTGTCATGCAGGACAATGTCAAGTGAAGAATTGGCTAGAACAATCCCTGTTAAGCCTCCCACTGTAAAGAGGAAAATAAAGCCGAGTGCCCATAGGAGGGGGGTCTCTCATTTAATGGCTCCTCCGTGAAGCGTAGCCAGTCAGCTGAAGACTTTAACGCCAGTGGGGATTGCAATAATCATAGTAGCTGATGTAAAGTAAGCACGCGTGTCTACGTCTATTCCAACTGTAAATATGTGATGTGCTCACACAATAAATCCTAGAAGGCCGATTGCCATCATGGCTCAAACCATTCCTATATAACCAAAGGGTTCTTTTTTCCCAGAATAGTACGCAACGATGTGGGAGATCATTCCGAAGCCAGGGAGAATAAGAATGTAGACCTCTGGGTGGCCGAAGAATCAGAATAAGTGTTGGTAAAGAATGGGGTCTCCTCCTCCGGCTGGATCAAAGAAAGTGGTGTTAAGGTTACGATCAGTAAGCAACATTGTGATGCCGGCGGCAAGAACGGGGAGGGAAAGGAGAAGGAGTACTGCTGTAATTAATACAGCTCACACAAACAAGGGTGTTTGGTATTGAGAGATGGCAGGGGGTTTCATATTAATGATGGTTGTAATAAAGTTAATTGCACCTAGAATTGATGAAACTCCCGCCAAATGTAATGAGAAAATAGTTAAGTCTACGGATGCACCTGCATGGGCTAGGTTTCCGGCTAGGGGCGGGTAGACCGTTCAGCCAGTACCAGCACCAGCTTCTACACCAGAAGAGGCAAGAAGAAGCAGGAAGGATGGGGGAAGGAGTCAGAAGCTTATATTATTTATCCGAGGAAATGCTATGTCTGGGGCACCAATTATAAGTGGGATAAGTCAGTTCCCAAAGCCACCAATCATGATTGGTATTACTATAAAAAAGATTATTACGAAAGCATGTGCTGTAACAATTACATTATAGATCTGGTCGTCGCCTAGTAGAGCCCCCGGCTGGCTTAGCTCAGCTCGAATTAGTAGGCTAAGGGCTGTTCCTACTATACCAGCTCAGGCACCAAATACAAGATAAAGGGTACCAATGTCTTTGTGATTAGTCGAGAAAAATCAACGTGTGATGGCCACAGGTAGGATGGCTGAATGTTTAAGCGGTGGATTGTAGCCCCATGGACAGAGGTTTAATTCCTCTTCTTACCAAGCCCTGAGGTGTTCTTACACATTAGATTGCAAATCTAAAGTAGCAAGCTGGACGTTTGCCGGGGCTTTCCCCCGCCTACTAGTTGTTTAACTAGGCGGGGGAAAGTTAGATAGATGCTCGCTGGTTTGAGCGCTTAGCTGTTAACTAAGAGTTTGCAGGATCGAAGCCTGCCTGTCTAGAAGGCTTTAGCTTAATTAAAGTGTCTGTTTTGCATATAGAAGATGTGGGTTAGTGTCCTGCAAGTCTTATCAGGGGCTGGGAGATTTTTACTCCCGCTTAGGGCTTTGAAGGCTCTTGGTCTGATGCTATCCTAAGCCCCTATAGAATGCACAGTGCCATGATAGTAGGGGTAAGTGGGAGTAGGGCGATTGTTATCGTAGTCAAGGTGGCAAGCGGAAGCGTTAGTTGTAGGGATGGAAGACGTCATGGGGCTGTGCCTGTTACATTATTAGGGGACATGGTAAGTGTTATAGCATATGTTAGTCGTAAGTAGAAGTATAGGCTTAGTAGGGCAGTTAGTGCAGTTAATGTGGCGATAGGTGCTAGCTCTTGTTTGGTTAGTTCTTGAAGGATGAGTCATTTTGGCATAAAACCTGTTAGTGGGGGAAGGCCGCCCAGTGACAGTAAAACTAGGGGGGTAAGAGTAGTTAGTGCGGGGGCTTTTGCTCAAGAGGTGGCGAGTATATTAATGTTTGTTGACTTGTTTAGTTTAAATACGAGGAATGTTGAGGATGTTATGATTAGGTATGTAATTAAGGTTAGGAGGGCTAGGGAGGGCGAGAATTGGAGGATTAAAATTATTCAGCCTAAGTGGGCTGTGGAGGAGTATGCTAGGATTTTTCGGAGTTGTGTTTGATTTAGTCCTCCTCAGCCACCAACTAGGGTTGAGGTAATACCTAGTATTACTAAAATCAAGGGGTTTGTGGGCTGGATTTGAAGGAGTAGGGCGAAGGGTGCCAATTTCTGTCAGGTTGATAAAATGAGTCCTGTGGTCAAGTCTAATCCTTGGAGTACCTCAGGTAGTCATGTGTGTAGGGGGGCGAGACCAATTTTTAGGGAGAGGGCAAGAATGACTATTGTGGTTGAGAGGGGGTGGGATATTTGTAGGATATCTCATTGGCCTGTTAATCATGCATTGGTAGTACTGGCAAATAGGAGGGTAGCTGCTCCTGTTGCTTGGGTGAGGAAATACTTAATGGTGGCTTCAACTGCTCGAGGGTGGTGCTGTTGGGCTATGAGGGGAAGGATGGCTAGGGTGTTGATTTCTAAGCCTATTCAGGCAAAGAGTCAATGGGAGCTTGTGAGTGTGATGGTAGTTCCTAATCCAAGGCTAAATAGCAAGGTAGCTAAAATATATGGGTTCATTAGTAAAGGCAGGGTTTTAACCTGCATGTTTGGGGTATGGGCCCAAAAGCTTAATTAGCTGACCTTACTTAGGAAGTGGTGTAATGGAAGCACTAAGAGTTTTGATCTCTTCAGTTAGGGTTCGAACCCCTTCTTTCTAAGGAGCTGGAGGGGTTTTAACCCTCATGGTTCACTCTATCAAAGTGGCCCTTTATTTCAGGCACAGTTCCGGGGTTAAATTTGAGGGGGGAGCCCAGCTAATGCAATGGGGAGTGCAAGGTGTCAGATAACCAAGGCTAGTGTAAGGGGAAGAAAGTTTTTTCAGATTAAATGCATTAGTTGGTCATATCGGAATCGAGGGTAGGAGGCTCGAACTCAGAGGAAGAGCAGAGAGAGGAGGGCTGCTTTTGTTATCAAATTCACGGCTGTTATTTCTGGCGTGGTAGGGATGTGAGAGGCTCCTAGGAAAAGGGTGGCGGAGAGGGTATTTATGAGGAGGATGTTTGCATATTCTGCTAGGAAAAATAGGGCGAAGGGGCCTCCTGCATATTCTACATTAAAGCCTGAGACTAGCTCTGATTCGCCTTCGGTTAGATCGAAAGGTGCTCGGTTTGTTTCGGCTAATGTAGAGATATATCATATTGCGGCTAAAGGCCAGGCTGGTAGTAGAAGTCAGACAGTTTCTTGGGCTGTATTGAAGGTTTGTAAGGTGAAGCCCCCCGTAAAAATAATTGCGTTTAAAAGAATTAAGCCTAGGCTGACTTCGTAAGAGATAGTTTGTGCTACGGCTCGCAGTGCCCCGATGAGGGCATATTTTGAATTTGATGCTCAGCCCGAACCTAGGATGGAGTATACTGCTAGGCTGGACAGTGCTAGGATGAAGAGAATTCCCAGGTTTAGGTCTAGAATGGGGTATGGTATAGGGAGGGGGGCTCATAGGGTGAGGGCAAGGGTAAGGGCTAATATTGGGGCGAGGAGAAATAGAATGGGAGAGGCAGTTGAGGGGCGAATGGGTTCTTTAGTAAATAATTTTACCCCGTCGGCAATTGGTTGTAGAAGGCCGTAGGGCCCTACGATGTTGGGGCCTTTTCGAAATTGTATGTACCCGAGGACTTTTCGTTCCACTAGTGTGAGGAAGGCAACGGCTAGGAGGACGGGAATGATGTAAGCTAAGGGGTTGACAATGTGGGTAAAGAGTGTTGAGATCATAGTTGGGGAGAGGATTTGAACCTCTGTACAAAGGGCTTAGGCCTTTTGCAATATTACCGGGCTCTGCCACACCAACATGTCGTTTTCTCAGACAAGGGGACGACGCCTCCTTGCCTGATTGAGTTGCTTTCATTAGGTAGGGGTGAGGCATGTTTTAGACATGGGCCCCTTCTTTTCGGTCCTTTCGTACTAGAAAAGATCGTTTCATAGATAGAAACCGACCTGGATTACTCCGGTCTGAACTCAGATCACGTAGGACTTTAATCGTTGAACAAACGAACCCTTAATAGCGGCTGCACCATTAGGATGTCCTGATCCAACATCGAGGTCGTAAACCTCCTCGTCGATATGGGCTCTAAGAGGAGATTGCGCTGTTATCCCTAGGGTAACTCGGTTCATTGATCGGCATTGCCGGATCTTACTGGTCAGAAGTTCTGTTAATTAGAGCTGTCACTCTTGGTTGTGAATGTCGTACATTCAGTCCTTGCGGAGGTTTTATATTTCTCCGCGGTCGCCCCAACCAAAGACATTAGGGCAGGGGTCAGTTTATTCGAGCCCTATGTTCAGGGTATTAATGCTGATCTGCTTTAGTGTCTAAAGTCCATAGGGTCTTCTCGTCTTATGTGTCTATCCCCGCTTCTGCACGGGGAGATCAATTTCATTGACTTGAAAGGGGAGACAGTCAAGCCCTCGTTATGCCATTCATACAGGTCCCTATTTAAAAGACAAGTGATTGCGCTACCTTCGCACGGTCAAAATACCGCGGCCGTTAAACATATAGTCACAGGGCAGGCGGGACCTCTTATACTTTCGGTTTAGCAAGAGGCGATGTTTTTGGTAAACAGGCGAGGCTGGGTGTGTTTGCCGAGTTCCTTCTCTTTCTTTTAGTCTTTCCCTAGGAGCATACCTGTGTAGGGGTAACGGTTGTCTGTTTGGGTGTTTTTCTGGTTGTTTTATTTGTAGCTCAGTTCCCTCTGCTGTTTGGGTCCGTTAAGGTTCGGTGGGTTGTCCGTTTCCGATATACACATATGCAGGGAGAGGGCCGTTAGGCCCTCCTATATACTGATTTTAGCAGGATCGCTCCCATGTTTGCATGGGACGGCCCAGTAGGATAAGGGGAGTAAGAAGGGGTGGTCGAAACTTGGGGCCTGTGATGATGTGTGTTTGAGCTATAACGCTTTTTAATGGGATGGCTGCTTTCAAGCCCACCCTAACTTGCGGCCTTGGTTAACTATGATCTTTATCCTCCTACAAAAGTTGTATCTTGTTTCTAAGGGGCTGTACCCCCTTAGACTAACTCTCCTGGTTTCTTATAGTATCTGTTGAGACAGAAGGGATTGGGGAATGAAGAAGCCGGGAGGCTGAACTTCTATCCAGTTGTTGGGCAACCAGCTATTACTAAGTTCGGTAGGTTTATCACCTCTACTCGAAGGTCTTCCCACTCTTTTGCCACAGAGACGGGTTGGCCCTATTAATTAGGCTGCCTTGGAGTAGCTCACAAAGTTTCGGGTTATCAAACTAAAGTGCTCTTTGCTTGGATTGCACTGGCTAAATCATGATGCAAAAGGTACGAGTTAGGATCTCTGCTTTTTTAGGCTTCACTTGTTTATTTCATTTAGTTTTTCAGCATTCCCTTGCGGTACTTTCTCTATTGCTCCGTTGTTCCTTTTCTGTCGCCCATACTAAGGGGGAAAAATGGTTTGTTTGTGGTAAATATTTAGTGTCTTTGGGGTTTAGTTATTATGTCTTGTTGTTTTTAATTGTTGGGCTAGCGAGTCGGTATCAAGACAACTCGAATTGAACGAGTATTTCCTACGTGTAAAGAAGGTGTTCTGCTTTAAACTATGTCTTGGTTTTGCCAAGTGCACCTTCCGGTACACTTACCATGTTACGACTTGCCTCCCCTTTGCTGATGTAGGGTTTTAAGTTAAGTTGTGGATGCACGCTTGGGAGAGTGACGGGCGGTGTGTGCGCGCTTCAGGGCCGGTTTCAGCAGAACGCTCTATTTTCTGCTTACTGCTAAATCCTCCTTCTAGATACACATTTCAGTAATATTATTCGTGATTCCCTGTTATAGGGAATGTAGCCCATTTCTTCCCTTCCCATACGCTACACCTCGACCTGCGTTTTGGGTTGTACCAATTGTGCTTACTAAGGGGCCTTCATAGGGTAAGCTGACGACGGCGGTATATAGGCGGGGAGAACAAGGAAAGGTGAGGTTGAACGGGGGTTATCGGTTTTAGAACAGGCTCCTCTAGGTGGGTCTAAAGCACCGCCAAGTCCTTTGGGTTTTAAGCTGTTGCTCGTAGTTCCCGGGCGGATAGGGGTTGTATAAGACTATCGATGTTTAGGGCAAAGCATAGTGGGGTATCTAATCCCAGTTTGTGCCTTGGCTTTCGTGGGTTCAGGCAAGGTAAAGCCACCTTCGTGGATGTGCTTCTTACTTTCGGAAGCGTATAACAGCCTAGTAAGCGTTCGGCTTTAGTGTTTATTGCTCCTTAACCACGCTTTACGCCGGAGCTTGTCAACTTGGGCTTCTCGTATAACCGCGGTAGCTGGCACGAGTTTTACCAGCCCTTTTAACCATAACTAAGTCAAGTTTACACTCATTGGCTTAATGTCTGTCACTGCTGAGTTCCCTTGGGGGTGTGGCTGAGCAAGGTGTTGTGGGCTATAAGGGCATGTGCCTGATACCAGCTCCTTGTTCCCGGGCGGGGAACTGTGGGGCATTCTCACGGGGGTGCGGATACTCGCATGTGTAAGTCTGGTTAAAGCTGACAGGAAAGTCAGGACCAAGCCTTTGTGTTCTCGAGGCATTTCTAGGGCCTATCTTAACATCTTCAATGTTATGCTTTGTTTAAGCTACGACAAC